CAAATAGCTCAAAGGAAAAATCTTTAGTCAATTTCATTTAGTGAGTGGTCTTTACTCCTCTGTTGTTTATTTCTTTCAAAATTCGATTTGAATTCTTTAGTCAGATCCAGTTATTGACACTATCGAACCAATTATCCAATTCTAATTCTTTTCATTATTTTTATTTTTTGATTTTAAAGGGTGTTTCCTTGTTTTTAGATCCTTTATCCTTATTTTAAATCGTTGGGTTTAAGCATTACTTCGGTGCTTCTCAATCCTTTCAAAATGGCAGCAACATACCCCTTCTTTGATTTCTTTCTATCAAAAAAGCCTATGGACAGTTGATTCGTGCGTGATACACTTTGAATCGAAAAAGTTTGATCAATTCCAACAAGTTTTACTTTTGAATTTGAAACTTATTTGAATTAGATCCTTTCTATTCCTAATATGGAAGATACATTTACGAAGTTGTTCCAATTAATTGATTGGCATTAACCCTAGATCCTTACCCTCGAGAAAGAGAAATAAATGAATCCCTTTTACTCGAGCTCCATCGTGGACTATTTACAACCCAATCAAAACTGAAGGGTTCAAGTGTAACAGAACAAACGATGTCGAGCCAAGAGCACCCTCATTCCTAGATAAATCAAAAATGGTGGATGTAAAAATCCACAACGGATCCTGTTCTTCAAGTCGCACGTTGCTTTCTACCACATCGTTTCAAACGAAGTTTTACCATAAAATTCCTCTAATTTTGAACCCGTATGGAATTGATTCAATTATAAAATCATGAATAGTCATTGGTTCAACTGTCCATAGTATCCATAGACATCGTAATCTAAACTCTTCTTCCATATATGATATGTGAAACCTTTTTTTTCTGAAAAAAAGTCTTAGCAAGACAGCATCTTTAACATCCATTAAAAATCGATGGATAATAGAACGAAATATATAAACAAATCACTTATTGAATCCGCATCTTCAAGTGACTCAATAGGATAGGTTAGGTTAAACAATTTCCTACTTTTTGAGTACCAAATATTTTTATTCTAAATCATTCAAAAGAAAAATATTTATTAAATTCAAAAAATTTCTAATTGAAAAAGTTTCCTATTTAGACATCATTATTGAATTTGATTCAATTTGAAGAAAATTGAACAATACAATAAGCATCACATTTGATCTTGATAGGAAGATTGACTCATCACCAATTTTATTTAAAACAGATAAAGAAATCAAAGAAGAAGGAAATCCTTTTTTTTTCATGAGATGTATAAATTGTAAGTTGAGATTAAAATCTTTATTCTTTTCATCTGATTATGAAAATCAAAATAAAAAATAAATTAAAAATATAGTTAGGGTTTTCCTATCTATCAGATAGACTGAAGAGCTTTCACTGTCATAGATATTCTATAATAGGAATATAGAATTTCAATAATTTAAGTTTTTTAAGGGATGACAAATAACAAATAGTTTTCACAAAAACCAAAAATTTATTGTCATTGAAATAGAACGCCATATAAGCTAAACATTTCCTCTTTTTAGAGGATTCTATGATATGTATATATAACTTGTTTAAGTGTAAGTGGGGATTGAGTACTATTTGAATAATTGCTCCTTGTCATAAATCATAAAGTGAATAAAATCAAAAAGATAAGATAAATGACCCCCACCCCAACCCTTACATAGACTTCCAACTTTTCATTAGAGCCAAACACGAAATACCTAAATAGCAACGAAAAAACATTGGCTCTATATCATCTAGAACTATGATATTTAAATTAATATGGATTAAGTCCTACCCGCTCCCCTTCTTCTTTCTATGGGAAAGATGTAGCATAAAAAACAGTTATACGCTGGGACGGAAGGATTCGAACCTCCGAATAGCGGGACCAAAACCCGTTGCCTTACCACTTGGCGACGCCCCATTTCAATTTCTAATCTATACTAAGAAACAATAATATTGTTATTGGTTCTTTGTCAACTCTAGCCCAAAAATCTCTATATCTATAAATATAGAATAGATCGGTACCACCATTTTGATACATATAGATATAGAATTCATCTAAATTTATTGATCATTACATAGAATTCAATTAAGATATTGTATGAAAGTATCATTTCTTCTATTCTGAATTTAGAATTGGAGGATTTTGGATTGGGCGGATGCAAAGAAGAAGAATTTTTTGTGTACCTTACTTACTTTCCTCCTTTTTCCTTATATCAAAAACTCAATCAAAATACAATTATCTCCAAGAAAAAAATGTCTGTTATGCTTAACATCATTAGTTTGATCTGTATTTGTATTAATTCTACCCTTTATTCGAATCGTTTTTTCTTCGGAAAATTGCCCGAAGCCTATGCTTTTTTGAATCCAATCATAGATGTTATGCCAGTCATACCTGTGTTCTTTTTTCTCTTAGCTTTTGTTTGGCAAGCCGCTGTAAGTTTTCGATGAGATTCTTAATAATATCCTAGAAAATGGATGATTTCTTCGAGAAAAAATTCTAAAAATTGATAA